AAATACTATTGTTCCTACCCCAAGTGATAAATGATTAATTCAAAATATTAATGGTATAGAGTTTTCCTTATAAAGGGCCCGAAATACCTTGTTTCCGTATCATTGGGAAATGCATTAACATAAATACGGCAGTAAGAAGAGGTAATACAAAAGTGTGTAAACTATAAAAACGGGTCAAAGTGGATTGTCCCACACTAGCACTTCCGCGTAATAACTCTACCAGGGGCGATCCTATTACAGGAATAGCATCAGGCACACCCGTTACAATTTTTACTGCCCAATAACCAATTTGGTCCCAAGGTAAGGAATAGCCAGTTACACCAAAAGATGCGGTCAATACACCCAAAACCACACCAGTAACCCAAGTCAATTCACGAGGTTTTTTAAAACCACCAGTGAGATACACACGAAATACGTGCAGAATCATCATTAGGACCATCATACTTGCCGACCATCGATGAACTGATCGGATTAACCAACCAAAGTTAGCTTCAGTCATTATATATTGAACAGAAGCAAAAGCCTCTGTAACGGTTGGACGATAATAAAAAGTCATAGCAAATCCCGTAGCTACTTGTACTAAAAAACAAGTAAGCGTAATTCCTCCTAGACAATAAAATATGTTGACGTGAGGAGGAACATATTTACTAGTTATATCATCTGCAATTGCCTGAATCTCAAGACGTTCTTCGAACCAATCATAGATTTTATTGAGATAGGTAAAACAAGGAGACCCCCCCCGAGAACCGTATATGAAAATTTCATCTCGTACGGCTCAAACATAAACACCCCAATACTATAGTTCTAACGGATGTGTGGAATAGAAAGTTTTAAATTTATGAATTCTATGCATTCCTTTTTTTTTCTTAAGATATGTAAAGAATAAAAAACACGAAAACTATTCTTTGTGGTTATAATGCCAAAAAATCAAGTCGGCTCATTCGTCTCTATATTGATCATTATAGGCCTCTTGAATCTTCTATTTACCTATTTTCTTTGTTGTTATTTATGTGTAATGCAGCTTTACTGTTGTTTTTTTATTGATAGGAATTCTCTTGTTAAGACCCTATGAATCGATTAAAACCTCAGATTCATACTAGAACCACGACGATTCAATAAAACCTTCTCAAAATAAGTCCCAAAATTCCCTGAGTAAGAACCGTTGGATGATCACTTATTCAATGACTAGATCTAATGACGAAAAATCAAAAGAAATCTTTGTCCTTTGATCAAAATAAGTCTAAACTGATCAAAATAAGTCTAAACGGAAGTTTGAAAGAAAAAAAATTTTCTATTTATAACTTCTAACTCTTTAAAATTTTTCCGGCCACGAGGTCTGACTATTAAGTATGAATCATAGTTCTAATACTTTGTAATGTAATCTATTTCATATATTCCGTGCTCCAGATACAAAAATGAATATCCGACGAAGTAAAACCATCTCTATCAAGATGACAGATCTATTCTCTGTACTAGCCATAGGATCAATTATAACAAGTCACACACTCATATTCCGGAAATACAGAAAAAAGAAATTCCACGGTCGAACTACCAAAATAGACTGGGATAAAAATCAGAAAACTAAATGCTTCACTTTGTATTGAAAAAGCTAGTTAATGGTTCTTGTAAATTTAATTCATTAAATCTAATTCATTGAAATTCCATCTAGTAAAATGGAAGAATTATAAATCTCCAAAATAATAGATAGAAATACTGCAAATAGAGCCATTGCGAGACCCATCAAAGGAGTAGTTCCCCAACCAGGAGCTACTTTACCATATTCTGAATTCAATGGTTTCAATAAACTCCCAGCATTAGTTCGTTTGGGGCGACCAGATCTAGAACTACCCTCAACGGTTTGTGTAGCCATAATATTTTATATTCATTAAGATCTGTTGACTTTGTATACCATTCCGTTGTAAATAAATGATCTTATCATAGATCCATTGTGGTCTTAAAACTACATAATGTCTTAAAACTATATAATAATGGAAACAGCAACCCTAGTTGCCATCTTTTTATCTGGGTTACTTGTAAGTTTTACCGGGTACGCCTTATATACTGCGTTTGGGCAACCCTCTCAACAACTAAGAGATCCATTCGAGGAACACGGGGACTAGTCGAAGTAACGATCCTCCCAATAGTGGGAGGATCATTATTTTCAATTGAGATAATGAAAAATCATTTCACCATTTTACTTTTTAGTTGGAACTTTAGGCGGTTCGCGAAAAAAGATAGCGAAAAAAATTATTCCTAGAGTTGAGACTAAAAGGAATGTATAAACCAATGCTTCCATAGATTCGATCGTGGTTTACAATTATAGCTTCCATAGCTGTTTATTTTGGACCGTCTCCTGGATAAAGAAAGAACAAAAGTCAAAGAAAAGGCCAAATGTCAAATCAAGATTTATCCAGTACCCCAACCCTATAGTCAGTCAAATAAAATAAAAACGAAAGGTAACAAAGCAATATGTATCAAACCCCCTGTCTTCTTGTAGTTGGATCTCCAAGTTTTTGGAATGCCCCAAATTCCACTTGAGCATCTAAATCTGGATCAATACCAGCAAAAACATCTCTAAATAGGGTTCTAGCACCATGCCAAATGTGTCCGAAAAAGAAGAGCAAAGCAAACGAAGCATGCCCAAAGGTAAACCAACCCCTTGGACTGCTACGAAAAACACCATCGGATTTCAAAGTAGCACGGTCTAATTCAAAAATTTCACCCAATTGAGCACGTCTAGCATATTTTTTCACAGTAGCAGGGTCACTATAACTGACTCCATTTAGTTCGCCGCCATAGAACTCAACAGTTACACCTACTTGTTCGACACTATATTTTGATTCTGCCCGTCTAAAAGGAACATCAGCTCTAACAATTCCGTCCCCATCGACCAAAACAACTGGAAATGTTTCAAAAAACGTCGGCATACGACGTACAAAAAGTTCATGCCCCTCTTTATCTCTAAAGATAGGATGTCCTAACCACCCAACAGCTATTCCATCCCCGTTGTCCATTGAACCCGCTCTGAATAATCCCCCTTTTGCCGGATTATTACCGATGTAATCATAAAAAGCTAGTTTTTCAGGAATTTTAGACCAAGCTTCAGATAAACTTTGATTTTCGGCTAAGCCAGCACCAATTCTTCGATATATTTCTTGTTGGAAGTATCCTTGATCCCATTGATAGCGCGTCGGACCAAACAATTCAATCGGGGTAGTTGCTGAACCATACCACATAGTTCCAGCAACTACAAAAGCTGCAAAAAAGACAGCAGCAATACTACTGGAAAGGACGGTTTCAATATTTCCCATACGTAACCCTTTGTATAGGCGTTGGGGCGGACGAACACTAAGATGAAATAGGCCTGCCAATATGCCTAAGGTCCCTGCTGCAATATGGTGAGAAGCTATTCCTCCCGGAACAAAAGGATCAAAACCTTCCACACCCCACGCTGGATTTACGGCCTGTACCCTTCCAGTTAATCCATAAGGATCGGACACCCATATTCCAGGGCCATACAATCCTGTTACATGAAATGCACCAAAACCAAAGCAAGCCACCCCTGAGAGAAATAAATGAATTCCAAAGATTTTAGGCAAATCCAAAGAGGGTTTTCCTGTACGTTCATCAGTAAATATTTCTAGATCCCAATACACCCAATGCCAGATAGCTGCCAAAAAACACAAGCCAGAAAACACAATATGTGCCCCGGCCACACCTTCGTAACTCCAAATACCCGGATTCGTTACAGTCCCTCCTGTGATACTCCAACCGCCCCACGAATTCGTTATTCCTAAACGAGTCATGAAGGGTATAACGAACATACCCTGTCTCCACATTGGATCAAGAACAGGATCAGAGGGATCAAAAACGGCTAATTCGTATAGAGCCATCGAACCGGCCCAACCAGCAACCAGAGCTGTATGCATTATATGGACAGCAATCAAACGACCCGGATCATTCAATACGACGGTATGAACACGATACCAAGGCAAACCCATGGAAATACCCCTTTATCAACGAAAAATAGACACAATGTAACTTTATTGCATTGAAAAAAGCTATGCTATGGACCCCCTTTTTTAGGGGATTCTCTCGGGGAAAGCATTAATATTTGTTTGATGCTTTGCGTAATAATTACTTTTAGTAATAATGAAACTTTTTTGTTCGTAGGAACAAAAAGAAGCAGATCTATTCTATACCCGATAAGTAACAATACGCAATGGTAAGGGGTTGATACCATTTTATATGGGTGAATCTATATATATTTGTTCATCATTCAAAGGACTCATTTGGAAGAATTTTCCTTAATTCATTTTGTCTTCTTTTTTTTTTATTTTATGAACTTAGTCAATCTATGGATAAAATGGGATAATAAAATCAATAGCATTAGGCCACTAAACCCACTGTTACGCTTTCACATCAAAGTGAGATATAGTACTTAATTTTTCTTTTATTTAATGCCTATTGGTGTTCCAAGAGTACCCTTTCGAAGTCCTGGAGAGGAAGATGCATTGTGGATTGACGTATAGTGCGACTTGTCAGATATATTGGGCATACGGTATTTCCCCGTTCTCTTCCCCGATCGAGATATTCCCTCTTTCGCCCGAGAAAGATTGATTCAATTATCAAAAATTTGGAGCGTGAAGTGCAATTAGATCCATTTTTTAGGGAGGGTATACGGATTAATATTATCAATTAGAATAATTTATGGTTGGCTTGGTTAGACCAATTAAATGAAGTATCCAGGCTCCGTTTAGAAAAAAACCAATTGGTAATAAATATATTTAATATATTTATGATTACGACTTAATATCATATTTATATCATATTTTAGTTATTTCGATTTATTTAGATATTTAGAAATAAAAGTGATGCTAATCAATCGAGTAATATGATGAATGCGTTGAATATTTGTTGGAAGACATGAAATGAATAAAAAAAAATAGGGAAGTCGTAGCAAAAGGACGTGGTATTGGGGCATTTGTCCTATATGTACAAATCCAAATCGGGCGGATCTTTACGCGGAGTAGAGCATAAACCTAAAAAAATTGAAGAAGCCCAGTCAGGAACAAGAAAATTACATCGCGATTAAAATTGTATCTCGATGAAACAATACATCAATGAGAAGTTAGTCAGATAAGCTTAGCAATTTTTTTAGATAAACAAAACAGGCCAAAACTCATCTTTCGTGAAAAATGAAAGAAAAGTCCATTTTATCTATTTTATTTTTATTAAGTTATAAGTTAAAAAACCTGTTATGAAAAAAAAAGCTAGAATCTACACATTGATTCTCTTTTTTCATGATTTTTGTTGAACCGTATGCATCAAAAGGTGCATGTACGGTTTCTAAGGGATACCATTTTATCCCAATCAACCGACTTTATCGAGAAAGATTACTTTTTTTAGGCCAAGGGGTTGATAGCGAGATCTCGAATCAACTTATTGGTCTTATGGTATATCTCAGCATAGAGGATGATACCAAAGATCTTTATTTGTTTATAAACTCTCCTGGCGGGTGGGTAATACCCGGAGTAGCTATTTATGATACTATGCAATTTGTGCGACCAGATATACAGACAATATGCATGGGATTAGCCGCTTCGATGGGATCTTTTATTCTTGTCGGAGGGGAAATTACCAAACGTCTAGCATTCCCTCACGCTCGGCGCCAATGAGTTTTTTATTTGATTTGAGAGAAAAAAGAAAACTATGCCTTCGCTCTATATGAATATTTAAGTAATAATAGCATGGCACTTCGAATTCGATATGAGAAATGTTTTTTATTTAAACCGTTAGATTACGTATCGAAAGAGTAGTATGAGATAAAAAGGCATTTTCGAGTTTAGTCAATCCGTCGGGAGGCCTATTTCAGCGTCACAAACTTTTTTGTTTTCACACCAGGGGGCTAACAATATTTAGGTTATAAAAGAATATAAAAATAAATCTTGTTTTTTTATTTGAAAAAAAAAAAGAAACTTTGGGATTGCTAAATAACAGACGAAATAAATATATAAAGCAACGGAACCATCATAGTATTTTTATAGTATTTTTGAACTACTACAAAAGGAAGGGCGGTTATTGGATTATTTACCAACCTGAGTCTGATAGACTCTATCATTTTTTTTTTCTATTTCTTCAATGTAAGTAAGGTAAAAGTAAATTCCATTATAGAGCCGTATGCAATGCGCAAAAAATGCCTGTACGGTTGTTCAATTATATCTTTTTTGATTAGTCTTTATCTACTCACCTTTCACTTTCATCATGCGAGTATAGAAGAAACATTTTTTATGTTATATCATAGATTATATCATCAGGGTAATGATCCATCAACCCGCTAGTTCTTTTTATGAGGCACAGACGGGAGAATTTGTCTTGGAAGCGGAAGAGCTGCTGAAGCTGCGCGAAACCATCACAAGGGTTTATGCCCAAAGGACAGGCAAACCCTTATGGGTTGTATCCGAAGACATGGAAAGAGATGTTTTTATGTCAGCAACAGAAGCCCAAACTCATGGAATTGTTGATCTTGTAGCGACTGAATAAAAAAAAACAAGGATTTCACATGAATTCGTGATTTGATATTTTATCTTCTTACCGAATTTACTATTCTATTTATATCTATTACTATTCTATTTATAAATTTCTTAATATAGAAATTTATAATATAGAAAAAAAAAGAATTTCTAAGGATCCGGTTAAGATCGATCTAAACCAGCCCATTATATATATATGATTCAACATGCCAACTATTAAACAACTTATTAGAAACACAAGACAGCCAATCAGAAATGTCACGAAATCCCCCGCTCTTGGAGGATGTCCTCAGCGACGAGGAACATGTACTAGGGTGTATGTGCGACTCGTTCAGACCGTGGACTAGGATAAAAGAAAGAAAACAATTGATCCAGTATCACCAATCCGTACCAGTGAGTAGGATAGAATGGACGAACTCCATTGAATATTCAATAACTTAAAAAAAAAAGATCTATCCTTCGATTGGGGTATCAAATGTATGGTTCCCGTTGGTGCAAATCCAATCACCTCAATTTTAAATTTAAGATGAGAAAGGATTCCCCATTGATAGCAAATGGTATTCATTAAGCGGGGGAAATCTTATTTTAAAAAGTCAAAATTTTAGGCCTTATTCTTGAAACAACGGACTAATAGGGTCAGCTACTCAGCAAATCTTCATAATTAAATACCGTTACTGTATAAATAGATCTCGTTGTGAAAGACCTAGTACTAGATAATTTTTGGTAGAGCCAAAGGATGTGAACTGTACAAGTTAACAATAACATTCATTAAATGAAGGAAGGGCTCCGGTGTATAGAGAGGACCTCGCCGTTTAAGAAGTAACCATAGAAACGATGGAACCCACTAGAATCTATTTTTATTTATTACTTTTTATTTACTATGTGTTTTTGATACCTAGTATCAATACAATTTTTATTTCTATTTTATTTCTAGGCGAAATGCCTAAAAAAAAATCGTGGTCGGGAAGGTTAGAGTAGCAAAAGCCATTGGAATTTTTATTTTATACATTGGAAGAATCCGTTTTGTTATTAATAGACTAGGACACGGGAAGGGAATAACTGAAAGAAAGGAAATCAATTAGTTATTCATCAAAGTTTCATTTATTCAATGACCAGAATTAAACGAGGGTATATAGCTCGAAGACGTAGAACAAAAATCCGTTTATTTGCATCAAGTTTTCGCGGGGCTCATTCAAGACTTACTCGGACTATTACTCAACAGAAAATAAGAGCTTTGGTTTCGGCTCATAGGGATAGGGGTAGACAAAAGAGAGATTTTCGTCGTTTGTGGATCACTCGTATAAATGCAGTAATTCGAGACAATAAAGTATACTTTAGTTATAGTAGATTAATAAACAATCTGTACAAGAAACAGTTGCTTCTTAATCGTAAAATACTTGCCCAAATAGCTATATTAAATAAGAGTTGTCTTTATATGATTTCCAATGAGATCATAAAATAAAGAGATTGAAAGGAATCCGTTGGAATGGTTTAAACGGAGTTCCCTGGAAAATGAACTCTGGGAAGGTAGAGTAGAAATTAGTATAATAAAATATGAAATCGTCATCAAAATGAAGAAACACGTTCAATAAAAAGTATTTCTTATACTTCCCCTATTTTTTTTTTTTCAAATGACACGACAATCAAATCTGGATTTCCTATTTTTAGAAAAAATAGCGTCAATCCACATTTGAGTTTGGATTGGAATTTTTTTGATTCAATTCAAGAGTCATCCTATTTTTTTCTGGTTCGAAGACCCGGAGTTCTAGTGGTTGACTCGCTTCTTTCAAATTGTTTCTCATTATTAAGAAAAGGTAACGGAGATAAAATACGAGCTTGTTTTATAGCAATAGTAATTAATCGTTGTTGTTTTAAGGTCAATCGATTCACTCGTCTAGATAATATTTTTCCTTGTTCGCTAATAAATCGACTAATTAAACTCATGTTTCTATAATCAATTCGATCCCCCGATTGAATCGGAGGCAAACGCCTACGAAAAGATCGCTTGGATTTCAGAAAGATTCGCTTGGATTTATCCATGGTTTGTTTATTCCTTATCCTAAAGAAAAGACCCGAATCCTATTTCTTAATTATCCATCACAGTTGATCTGATCGAAATAGGATTTGGTTTGTTTATATTTAAATTAATATATATTAGATATATCTAATATGTCATTTTTAATCTTCCTTGGAACGGAAAACTGACACACGAGCGACCGGTTCGATCTATTTCTTTATCTCCCCGTGAATCGTATGTTTGTAACAACAGGGACAGAATTTTTTCAATTCCAATCGACTAGGCGTATTATGTCGATTCTTTTGAGTAATATATCTGGAAATGCCCGTTGATTCCTTATTAACACGATTTCGAACACAACTGGTACATTCCAAAATCACCGTTACTCGGACATCTTTACCCTTGGCCATGAGCCTCCTTTGGTTTTTGATTCATTCAATTCTTTAATTTTCCGATCCGAAATGAGGAAGAAGAAAGGAACAAAAAAAACAGGTAACTCTAAATCTAATTATGAAAGAAAGATTTCGTTGCAATAAATCAATATAAATCAATATAGTAAAAATAACAATATAGTAATAAATTAAGTAATATAATGATTTCTAGCTATATTACTAGATTTAGAATTTTAAATTGCCGAACAGCATTTCATTTTTATTTAAGTATCTTGTATGATATTGTTGCCCCAACCATCACATTTCACTCTATTTTTTATTAATTTTATTAAAATTTGAGCCTGGCCCGAGTTACAAGTTTCAACGAGGGGAACCCCCCCCCCTTTTTTTTCGAATATATATTCGAAAAAAAAAGAAGGGAAGGGATTAGTTACAGATATTTGATTCTATCTCTAATCCTTTCCCCCCCCTACCATAGCAATAACAAGAATTAAAAAAAGGGGAATATCAACGCATCCGGAAAAAAACGATTGATCTCTATCAATAAACCTGCTAAAGATCCGAACCATAGAGTACTTACTACCGGTGCCACGGAGAGATATGTTTTTAGATCTCGCATTTTAAATTCTCCTCCTTCTTTATTATTTCTAATATATAATGGTAATACATATATAACCAGATGTGTATATGTACTTAATGATTGGCCACTTTTATTTATACGCGGAATCCCTAATTCAAGTTGAAATGTACAAAATAAATTGTACTCTTTTATTTAATCTTAAAAGAAATAAATATGCGCCTTTAGGCTAGAAATTTGCGAAAAATACTCATTTTTTTACAGGATCTCATATTTATTTCATACTTTAATATAATAGAAATAGAATTCTATAATAGAAATAGAATAGAAGTCCTTTACTATTTTTATTTAGTATAATTCTATTTATTTGAAACCAAAACGAAGAAATGACAAGATATTTATCTATATCAATGGAAGAAATAAAGATATGGAAAACAAAACCGGGATTCTCTACAATGACACTGTAGACCAATTGAAAGGG